GCAGAATTTATAGCCGGCCAATTAAAAAATAGAGTTTCTTTTCGCAAAGCAATGAAAAAGGCTATAGAATTAACTGAACAAGCAGATACAAAAGGAATTCAAGTGCAAATTGCAGGACGTATTGACGGAAAAGAAATTGCGCGTGTTGAATGGATCAGAGAGGGTAGGGTTCCACTACAAACCATTCGAGCTAAAATTGATTATTGTTCCTATACAGTTCGAACGATCTATGGGGTATTAGGCATCAAAATTTGGATATTTATAGACGGGGAATAATAACCCTTTATTTGCATTTCCATTCTATCCAGCGATGGAACAAAAAATGATAAATTCGTTTCTTCTTTTTCTTTTCTGTTCAATAAAAAAAAATGAAAAATTATAATTCTATAGGGTTGAATAAAAATTCAATTAATCTTTTGATAAAATTGCTATGCTTAGTGTGTGACTCGTTGGTTTTTTGAGGGTTAGTATAAAAAACCAGCCCCATAGTATAAACAAATAACTATAGAAGTAATAACCAACTCATCACTTCGTATTATCTGGATCCAAAGAACCAGTCAAGATATGATATATTGTTCATATTGTTGTAGCAACTGAAATCTTTTTTTATTAAAAAAATCTGCTTCTAAGTTGTCAATCGAAACAAAAAAATAAAGGGTATGGATAAATGGAAGGATGAGAGAAAGAAAGAAAAAGAATATTGATGATATATAATTCCAATATGTAAGGTCTATGAGTCATCTCAGAAAAAAGCTGTGTAATAAAGCATCAATACGGATTCCTCATTAAATGGATCTACTCATCGAACAAAAAATAAAGAGCTTCGAGCCAATAAAGACTAAGAATATTGACTCAAGAACTAATAGCTCCATTGTAGAATTGAGACCTAACCATAAAGTAAGAAGCGATGGGAACGATGGAACCTGTGAATTCAAAAGATTCTAGTGAAAATGAATTCGAATGATTCATTGATCGGGATGGCGGAACCGACCAGAGACCAATTTATCTATTCGGAAAAGTTATGAACTAATGATAGAACTGAAATATAAATTGAAAGAGTAAATATTCGCCCGCGAAAACTTTATTTTCTTGGATTGCTAAATTTGAGTGAATCCAATACGATAAAGAGTAAAACAAAAGAAAGATTCGTTTTAACATTCTAAAAACCATATATATAAATATAAGAAAAAAATAGTTATTTAATATATTTAGTTATCTATACAAACAAGATATACAAATTAATAATAGATTTGATCTAGATTAAATGAAATCCATGATTCAGTATATTATTTATTAAATACATGTATATCTTAATTCAAATTATATCTGAATTCAAAATCTTTAATTTGAATTCATTTTATTCGCGAGGAGCTGGATGAGAAGAAACTCTCACGTCCGGTTCTGTAGTAGAGATGGAATTCAAAACAAACCATCAACTATAACCCCAAAAGAACCAGATTCCGTAAACAACATAGAGGAAGAATGAAGGGAGTATCTTATCGAGGTAATCATATTTGTTTTGGTAAATACGCTCTTCAGGCACTTGAACCCGCTTGGATCACATCTAGACAAATAGAAGCAGGTCGACGAGCAATGACACGAAATGCACGTCGTGGTGGAAAAATATGGGTCCGTATATTTCCAGATAAACCAGTTACAGTAAGACCCGCAGAAACACGTATGGGTTCAGGTAAAGGCTCTCCCGAATATTGGGTAGCTGTTGTTAAACCAGGTCGAATCCTTTATGAAATGGGTGGAGTAACAGAAAATATAGCTAGAAGGGCTATTTCAATAGCAGCGTCCAAAATGCCTATACGAGCTCAATTCATCATTTCGGGATAAAAAAGAAATAAGCCTTGGGTAAAAAAAAATAGCGGGTGCAGGTTTCTTTTTTTAGATAAACAATATTTCTTTTTTTCTTCGACCTTTGTATTGTAAAAAACAGATAAAAAAAAATGATATGATTCAACCTCAGACCCATTTGAATGTAGCAGATAACAGCGGGGCTCGAGAATTGATGTGTATTCGAATCATAGGAGCTAGCAATCGTCGATATGCTCATATTGGTGACGTTATTGTTGCTGTGATCAAAGACGCAGTCCCAAACATGCCTCTAGAAAGATCAGAAGTGGTCAGAGCTGTAATTGTCCGTACTTGTAAAGAACTTAAACGTGACAACGGTATGATAATACGATATGATGACAATGCTGCAGTTGTGATTGATCAAGAAGGAAATCCAAAAGGAACTCGAGTTTTTGGTGCGATTGCCCGAGAATTGAGACAGTTCAATTTTACTAAAATAGTTTCATTAGCTCCCGAGGTATTATAAAATGAGACCACGATATTAGGGTATTTAAAAGAAATAGATTAAGATTAATTTAGTAGATTTTGTCTCACGTATATACCTTTCAAAATTAATATTCATAAACAAATACGTAAAAAAAAAAAGAAAAACATGTTGATTATATCCAAATTTGGAGGCACCAATAATTTTAATTAA